GTCGCTGGTCGAAGGTTTGGACCAATCGCAATTCATCACCATTTTGCCTGCTTCTAATGGATGACTGGCTATTATATAAGTGACAGGTGCACGATCGACTTTGCACGCTCCATCCTTCGGCCTTTCGCCTATCGGCTTGGCAGGCAAGCTACCTTGATCCGTCTTTGGCTTCGATTCGTTATGCTCAGCAGCTCCAACAAGCCCTAAAGTTAAAGTATCTTGCCGCCTAAAACTCTGCCAAGAAAGCGCTGCTTTACGTTTGATCCTATGTGCCCAGCAGAGAATGCTATGCGTTCTCCACTTTCGGACCTCGCAAAGAGATAACGTGTTTTTTCCTCTGACTTTCTCTCTCATTCGCGGAGCGAAGAAAGCGGGCTTTGCCCCAGCTACCGCTATCCTTGGGAAACCACAAGAGCTACCGAAGGAAAGGGATGCAGTCTCTCCCTTGGCCTTTGGAGAGGAGAAGGCAGAGAAGAAGACGTCCTTCGCGCAAGTTCTTTTTCTTCCTGCGCCCTTACTATTACTAGTAGTAGTAAAGGGGCTCTTCGACCAAGGAGGCATTCTGGTAGGAAGGCCGACCACTACATAAGCCGCCATCAGTCCAGGAGAGAAGCAAGCTACCTTTCTTTGATCCACCTTCCGGGGCAGGAAAGAGAACGAAAATAGGCCGCGGATGGTGGTCGTGGTAGGTTCGAGGATCTTACGCGGCGGAGCGAACTCTTCTATCGTGTTGCATTTCCTCTGGCGGCGTAGCTGCAGCTGCACCCCTTCGATCCATCGTACTGGAGCGATCCGAGAAGAACGATTAGGGTCATATTCTATCCTTTCTACAATGCCAATAGACGAAGTGCTTCGTTTCAGATCAATTCTTCGCTGCAATCGCTTCGATCCACCCCCTCGGTGAAAAACCGTAATACGCCCTGAGGAATTCCTACCAGCAGACTTCCCTGTACTCAAAGTGAATTGTCTAAGTGCTCTCCCCTCTTGGCTTTGTCTCATTGTCTATCTCGTAATCATTCGATTCCGTACGAATTAGCTCCTACTCCTCCTCCTTCTCCTCCTTGATCGTCGTTGGTCCTTCGCAAGTGCGCTCCGCGAGCACTGTACATCTTTCTTAGATGAGAACACGCAGACGCAGCAGTGCCTCAACTAAGAAGCCTAATAATAATAAGCAGAGTGAAACAATAAAAGCAAGCGTGCTCTTATTATACGTTAGACGATGCCACCTCCCACTTGACTTTAGTCGACCCGGCATAGCCGCATTTCAACCAACCAACTAACTTGCCTCTCCCAACGTTGGGGATGAGAACCCATGATTTGATCTGCTAGCTTGAACGCCTGGATCATGCCGAGAAGGTGAAAAAAAGACTGTCGGAACCGATCGGAGAAGTATTTCAGAGTCCATCCCCCCCCCCTTTTTTTTGCTCCCTGGGATCAGTCAGTCCAATTAGATGTTGCAATCGATGGTTCCCAACCCCATTTCCTTCCATGATATGATATGGGAAATTTTTGATTGACAGTAGTATCCGTTTAGTCATTCGCAGAAGCAGCTCTTTCAAAAGCACAAAAATCTGATGAAGGGTTTCTTTCATTCGCTGAAAAACGCACCGCACCGAGAATAAGAAGAATCCGATGGATCATACATAGCACAGGCATCATCCTCAGAAGCGGAGCCTAGGGCTGCTCTTTCCCTCTCAATCTGAACCGGCTGAAGAGTAATTCTTCCCTTAAGCCGAGGCCGAAACAACAGTTCCAGTTTTTCCCGCATCCGACGTAGCCGAATCTGAGGTCGAAACATAAGCAACTGATCCTGACCTATCCTATGAGACCACGTTCGCGCGGGTTTTCCATTATATTATATAAATAGGTTCCTGCATCGGACTTTGATGGGTGGCCCTTGGCCCTGGAAGCGCGCAGAGAGAGCACAGCTCGAAGGAAGAGCTCGAAGAGCAGAGCAAGCCAAGAAGCAAAGGGCTATAGGAGTCTCAGCTGAACCATAAGAAGAGGATAAAGGTCCTGGAGAAGCAGACGAAACATCCGATTCAACACCCGACGAAGCAGACGCTAGAGCAGCAACCTGAGAATCTGCATAAAAATATGACGAATAAACTACTGCAAAGGCTGGCTCGGTGAAGGGCGGTGGGTTGGGTAAGAAGAAGGATTTGACGTAAAGAAAGGTTAGCTCCGCAGCTATGTGATTCCATTCCTAAAAGATTAAATTCCTTTCGTAATAGCAATGTAGTAGGCCATGGGTTAGCGCGATAGATGATCGTCGGTTCATCTCGATAATGAACAGGGATCACGGATCACGCCCAGGCTATCTTTCTCAGCTAAAGGACTAAGCAGGTCCACTACCGAAGTGATTGACGATACATCTCAATCGGTGGTTCGTTCGGCAGAGCGATCAAAAGAAAAGCTTGAGGGTGAAAGCCTTCGTTGTCTATTCAACTGGGTTATCGAAAGAGAGCTATAGGCTTCAAAGCTATAAGCTTGCAATGGAGGTTGGTGGGCTTAGGTAGAGTAAGAGAAGAGGACAGAAGAATGACTTTCACCAGTAACCAAGGCGGAATCAGATGAAGAAGAAATGAATGATCTTCCCAAGAAGGGTGGGGGGTCAAAGCCTGACTCTAAACTGAAGTCTGACTATTCGCCCGACTTAATAGGAATTTGTGTTGTGTAGGAAAATGGACTGAGAAGTGGGTTTCGGGAGAGAGATCATCGGAAGGCATCTAGCCCATAGAATGGGAAATGGAGGTTCAAGTCCTCCTTGATCTCAATTAGAAGTGCATATTGCACGTCAAGTGCGGGATTGGCATCGAGACAACCCACAGGCAAAAAAGACGAGCCGAGGACTTGCTTTCTTTTCGAAGCTGATAGGTTACTGTGAGATTCTTTCTCATAGCAGTGCGGAATCTTTGTTCCAAGCATTGAATAATCACAAGAGTTTGAAAAGAGAGGATAAAAAAGGGGTCTTTACCCTTATTTAAGGTCTCCGATTGGAGTCGGTTGATTAGATATACACCTTCCTTACCCGGTAAAAATCGCCTATCCAGAATACAAAAGATCCGTCGCTCTTCGCTCGAGCCAAGGATGTGACTCTCAACATCGAGACCGTGTTGGCTGGTGCCGAGGAAAACGGCAATTTACTCGCTTTCCCGGACGAAGGAGATACTGCTTTGCTTGGAAAAAGAAAAAAAAAAGACGTGAAAGAGAAGTAGTAGAGGGGCTGTCTCATGAAATCCTGTCCATCCCTTTCCCTTCTCGGATTCCCTTTTGGATACTACCTTTACTTTATCCAAAGGGAAGGATCTCATATCGATTCAAGGGTCGAACGCATCTCGGATTTCGAATGGTGTTGGGAATGGCAAGTCTTTCACGGAGGATGGGGTAGAAGGAGATTCAATAGGAAGGGAAAGAGGAATACCTAGATCTTCCGAAGAAGGCAATTGATGTGAGGTCATTGGTTCCGTAAATGGAACTTTCTTCCTTCGTCTCTCATACGTTTTGTAGGACGCCCTTGCTGCCCCCCGATGGGATCACTTTTGTATTCTTCCTTATGAACAACTTCATCACTAATACAAGGGCGTTTACGTTTAGGTCTTCGATGGGGCCTCCACAGTCTTTCCATTCTCCCCCTGAAGAGAGCATGGATCACAGACTGCTTTCCCTTGATCAGAAAAGTAAGGTACATCCTCAAAGAATGTGACATCCATAAAAAGATACCTCTTGTTGTTCAAAGGGTTATAACACAACTATCCCTTCTGAGAACTGGAATAACCGACAAAGATACATTTGACAGACCTATGACTCAATTTATCTAAACTAGGATCCAGAACATGAACAAAACAAAGACACGTAAAGGGATGGAATAAACAGGAAAACCAGGGAGAAGAGAAGAGTTTGGAAAGGAGGTCAACGAGACGGCTAATCGAGCGTAGAGACAGAGAAGGGCAAACAGGCTGATGTTCTTGCAGTACCACTTCCCTCCTTCCTACCTTCCTTCCTTTTTTTTTTCTTGGGTGAGTCAGTGGAGTCTGTTTTACTCGAGTTGAGTGAGCTAGGTGCTGGAGTTAGCTGGTTAGCTCGAGTGAGATACGTGGTTTATCGAGGTGAGGGTGAGGGTTCTGATATGCTCGTTTTAGGTGTCTAAAACGTAATTTTATGTTTATTTGAATTGAGAAATAAATGTTTTATTGAGTTGGGCCGCTTCTGATCCTCTTCAATCAGTGGAAGTTCACTGACCCCCATTTTTGAGAAAGCTAAACCTGACGCGCTCGAATCCTGCCTCTGAACCCTCACTTGACAAAGAGCCTTGATGAAAACTGAAGGTCCCCAACATTCAAACCTGCTGCTACGGATTCGGGAATGCCTGGGTACCTGCCTGCTTGCGGATCCTATCAATCAACAGATGGGGAGTACGAGTTGCTTGAAACGGATAATGTAGGGAGTGCCCCAACAACTCGTCATGCACTCGACCTGTCTGAAGTTCGAGCGAATGGGACAGAAAGGAATAGAACGAGTGATGGACTGTCAACAGCAGATCGAACTCTCTACGACCTCTCCAAACAGTATTCATCTTCCTTATCCCTTCGGTTAAGTTCTTTAAACAAACGCGCGCGCAGAAAGATCGGCTAGGCTAAAAGAAAAGGCCTGTTATCTCTTATAGTCTTCCTTTAGGGAGGAGAAGTCAAAGACAAGGAATACAGATGATGAAAGAGACCAAGCCTGGATGGGACTATAAATCGCATTCGGCGTGAAATAAATATTCGTAGCTGATTGGTCCTATGACAACTATTAAGACCGATCAGGAGGTAGGGGACGGGACTAAAGGCTCTCTTCTGACCTCACCCTTAGAATCTAATCTATAGGATCAGGAGACTTTAGGAAAGATTTGCTCGAGGGGCCAACCGGGTAGTTGGAATAGAACTGCAGACTAGAAGGAAGGAGGGGCATTAGGGTCCGAAGGAGAGCTCCTTTCTAATCGGTAGGGAAGTCAAGCCATAAGGATCGAAGTCCCCTAAGGTTGACTAACGTCTTTCATGCCCCACTGGGAGGACACTATTCATAACATAAGGTATTCTTGATCTTTCCACTGATGAAGGGAACTCCCTAGCAGCATAGGTCTGTCCCCCGGTTCCCTTTCCCTCGCCCACTCAAGTTCATTACCAACCCAATCCGGCTGTTCCCCACATCTGATTGATCGAGTTGACTCCTCTCTCGCTTCCAATTCGATTCGACCCTTCTCAGCTTATTACCCCACCAGGGACTCCGGTTCACTTGCCCTTTAAGGAGGGAGATGACAAGCCGGAATGCTATATGATCAGCCAGCTTACTATTCACACCTCAAGATAGAAGAGGACTTTCAGGCGCAACCTCAGGAAACTGAAAATGAGCTCGAGTTAGAAAAGGCACGAGAGTTCAAGCCCAAGCCAAGAAAAGGGAAGGAAATCACTCAGCAGACATTGCAGGAAATGGATCAGCTCGATGATGCTGAAGCCATGCTTCTCAGAGACCCCTTTGCCGAATACCATGCCATGTACAAGGCTCTATCTGACACGGCTGAGCATAAACAGCTACCTACCCCTAACTGCAAATCAAGCTTCAAAGGAAGGATGGCAGTCAAGAAAAAAGTATCCCTGAACAAGCGGGTCGAACGAGAAAAGCCTCCGTTGTCATCAGGGTCGCTGAGTAAAAACCGGAGGAATCCACAGGATGATGTCTGGCCAGAGGGTATGGACCGAAAGAATAATTTTGACTGGGGAGTTATGAGCAGGATTACATTACCATGGACAGACAACCTGGGACGGGACTATGCCATGGAACACTACCAACAGAAAGGAGGAAAAGAACTGTTAAGCAAGACGGATGATGAAGAAGCCACTCCGGAGGGGGAGTTAGAAGCGATTGCAACCCCAGCAATGGAGGAATTAGCAATCCTATCACGGATGGAAGCATTCATGAAAGAGATGTGGCGGTTAGTGGAACTAATAGCGAAAATAGTAACCAACCTTGTCAGTCTGGAAGTTCAGAAGGTTAGTGGGAAGCACCCTCCACCATGCAAGGGTCCATCGTCTGATCAGGTAGCAATCCTGCAGCCAGTGACTCGAGTTTCGGCAAATCACCCAGTGGCTATGGTCTATCAAAGTGAGAGGTTTCCGGTTCGACCCTCCCAGCTCCTGCCTCACCTACTGGCCGCAGGAATGATTACGCTCCCTACACCTCCGATGAAGAATCCGACTCCAAGGATACTTAATTCAAGCCCAAGATGCGATTTCCACTCGGGTATGATCGGGCATGCGACAGATCAATGTTACACCCTACAGCATAAGATTCAGAATTTGCTCAGTCAAAACCTTTTGGCATTTGAGCAAAAGCCAGTTGAGCCCACTGAGCCCGCCAAAGCAAGAGAATGTGCATCATCCATCGATGAGGTCCCACCATGGTTCTATTCTACTGCAGAGAAAGAAGAATCCAGTATCAATATCCCCAGTTCAGAGCCACAGCTCGAGGGCATCCAGCAGCCTCAATTGCTCCCGTCCACTGGAACCGATCCAAATGAACATCTAGCTCAAGCAATGAGCTCCCGTGAACTCCAGGAGGTGTTTGACTACGATGCAATTCCCCAGGAAGTCCTACAATGGGCTCTCTCTCAGAATGACCAAGTCGCAGCAATTCAGACTCCATCTGCTCCTTTGACAGACAGCACCATCCGTCCTGCGAACCCAGGAGAAAGGGTTGGAGACTGGGAGGTCATCCCTCTCCCAAGCAGGAGCGAAGGGTAACGCCTAACAAAAAAGGCACCTTTTGGTAACACTCGTTGAGGTTATGCCTTTCAATTTAAACCCAACGGGATACTAATTTATAGAGGCTTATATTGCTTTCAGTCAAAGTTCATGTCTATTTTTCCTTATGTGAATATATGATGCATTTCAGTTATCTTTATTATTGCACTAAAAATAAAAATATGTCTCTTTTTCCTAGGGAATGTTCTAACTCGGTAGAGGACCAAACGGATAATGAAGAAAGCTCTTCCCTCGAGTACAATCTTGACATCGGGCTCAGTGACGAGTTTCCAGAACTCGAGACCGAGAACGATACTGAGAATAATTTGCCAAAAGAAATCTTGGACATGGTTGAAAGGCATGAGAACCACCCCACGCCCAAATAGAGCAGGCCAGGGCAGTTAATATTGGGACAGATGAGACCCCTAGGGAAGTTAAAATCGGCGCAGAGTTATCTTCAGAACAGGGCAAAGCTATCACCAATCTTCTCAGAAAGTATCAAGACATCTTTGCGTGGTCTTACCAAGATATGCCAGAACTAAACACAGACATAGTGGAGCATTATCTCCCCCTCAAAGCAGGTTGCAAGCCGGTCAAGCAGAAGTTAAGAAAGCTCAAGCCCACATGGGCCCTACAAGTCAGGAACGAAGTCATGAAGCAGTGGGAAGCAGGTTTCCTCAAAGTGGTCTCTTATCCAACATGGTTGGCCAATATCGTCCCAGTCCCAAAGAAAGACGGGAAAGTCAGAATGTGTGTCGATTACAGGGATCTGAACAGAGCAAGTCCGAAAGATGATTTCCCTCTTCCCAACATTGACATATTGGTTGACAATACAGCAGGCCACGGCATGTTTTCATTCATGGATGGATTCTCCGGGTATAATCAGATCAAAATGGCAGAGCAAGATCAGGAGGCATTCACTACTCAATGGGGGACCTTTTGCTACAAAGTGATGCCCTTTGGGCTGAAGAATGCTGGTTCAACATACCAGAGGGCCATGACCACACTGTTCCATGATATGATGCACCGGGAGATAGAAGTCTACGTAGACGATATGATCGCCAAGTCTCTCGACGCAGAAAGCCACATCGTCAATCTGAGAAAGTTTTTCGAAAGACTCCGTAAGTACCGGCTTCGACTCAACCCAGCTAAGTGTGTATTCGGTGCTACCTCATGGAAACTACTGGGGTTTATTGTCAGCAAGCAGGGGATAGAAGTAGACCCAGCAAAGATCAAAGCAATAGTCGATATGCCGGCTCCCACAACCCAGAAAGAAGCCTCCGACCTCTTTCTTTTCTGGCTGGTGAGCTCCTCTAAAGCTAAGTCAACAAGACTAAGGCGACTAGCTCTGCTCTCAAAGTGAGTTGTCTTCCCTGCCCGCCATGCCAGACGAACCTAGTCTCTTACACAATCAGGTAAAGTCAGGACTGGTCTAAGGCAGTCCTAACCCCTCGCCTGGGAATCTTTCGGAAAGGTTGCTTCCGTTTCCTCTTCTTCGAGTTGACTAAAGTGGTGCGCCTTCGCTCCATTCCAAAGTAAGAGGATCCGTCCTTTCGGAATCCTGTATCGAAGGAAGTCATCGTTCTTCCTAGACCTATTTGACTAGCCTATATCTACTCGGTTTGAGTCACTGACTGATTTTGCATGAGATGCCTCACACTCTTTTTCTAGACGGAAATGGCAATAGAATAGATATACTGATTGAGTCCCTCCGGGTATGCCCCCCTATTTGAGGATCTCGACTAGCGAGCCTATTGAACACTAGCCGAATCCTATATTGGGGAAACCGGGGTAGAACTCAGACTTGAAATAGAAATCCCGATTCTTACCTGGAAGAGATGACCCAATGAATGCCTATAGGAGATAGGATAGAACAATGCGGACCTTAGCTGAGGACGTTATCCCTCCTCCTATCGCCGCTCTTTCAATACGGGATAGTCAAAAAGGAAGCGACACCTTGTTGATCCGGGTAGAACGAAAGCTATTTTTGCTCAAGCCAAGCTATAAAGCAAAGCACGGTTCTGGAAAGAAGCACTAAGCTAAAGAAGCAAAGGCAAGGGAACAAGCCGTTAAAGAGGCTGAGGCTGTTCCAGGTCTAGAAGTCAAGGTCGGTGTGAAAGAAAGGCTTTAGTGCCTCTTAGAAGGGTACTCCATTTCATAATAGTTTAAAAAAGGGCATTTCTTACCAACAGATCATCCAGTTTTCCCGAAACAATAGCTCTTGTGTTTATGTTTATCCCGGCCCGGCATACGAATCTGCATACGCAGAAGAATGAGCTTCAGGATTAGCCTCAGCTGAATCTAGGGCTGAAGTTGTTGAAGCTAGGGCAAGAGCTACTAGAGCTGAGTTTGAATAGAGGACTTTGGCGGCTCGGGTTAAGGTAAGAGTTATAACGAGGGCGGTGGCGGTAGCGCATCCTACTACTGAGGGCTTTCCCTTTCCTTATGAAATGAAGCGTGCTTTCATGGTGGCGGACAGGCCAGAGAGTTCCCATTCTTTCGTGTGCGCCTGGTCAATAAAAAAAACCTTCTCTAATCGTGTAGAGCGAGGCAATGAGCATTGTGCTGCTTGCGACTCCTGCGTCTACTGATGACAACTCAGGGCAGGGTCATGTCAATTTGTATGTGCGCTTGGTCCGTCCTGTACTTGCCTGCGAGTGCTTTCTTTCCTTCATACATCGAGGGGATATCCGTAGAGCCGGGGCTGGTTGGTTGGTCCGGTGGAACAATGTTCAACTAACTCAATACTGAAGCCTTCAACTAGATTATTCCCGAACGTGAGGACTGCAATTGCATGACTTTCCTTTCACTTTGAAACCACTACCAATTCGTTTGCCAGCATACGATACAACTTTTTAGTCTTTGCTTGCTCGGATTGCTCCACTCGCTGACTGACTTTCTTTCCATAGGAGATCTGGTTGCTTCCCAATACGAGTGGCGAATGCGTGCACCAGAGCCTCTTTGAAAGCCTTGCTTGGCCCTAAGTTGGGATGAAACAAAAACAATCTCTTTCAGATCCCAGTGGATGAATCGATTTATTTCTAAGCACTCGCCATGTCAAGTCAGCTAGTCATTCAACTAATCTCGTCCGCTTTGATCACTGGATTAGAGTATGCCCTTCCACTTCCGGTAGTAAGAGAGGTAGCCCAAAGAGTCATCCATTCTTCGTATGGATCTAATGTTATAAGTAAGCCAACTACGCCATAAAAAATGAAGAAGAACTTTTCTCTTCTATCTTAAAGATTTTTAAAAGGGCAATAGGAAAGCAATCGATCGGTAAAGCAAGCAAGTCAAATCGGACCAAGCAATCAAGCAACAGGAGCGGGTTCCGGTGCTGTTAAGTACGAATCATTTCTATAAAGACTAAAATGAAGAATAAATTCACCGACTCTCGAACTAATGCCGACACAACGCGGCACCCAAACGACCATCTAAATGGACCCAAAAAGAACCCCGAAACACAGAAAGAGATGTACGCTTTAATTAACCTTTTTCCATGAAGTTTATAACCCCTTCACGATTAATCCACAGAAATCCTGCACAACATGGAATCGGGGCGTCGCCCGGTTCAAGAACAGCTAGTTCACCCGACAGATCCAGCTCATAAAGGAAACCCCCAATCTCTTCGCCTTCGAAAGGGACGGACAGTGGAAAAGAGAAAAAGCTTTCATAGAGAAACCTCGCATAGGAAACCTCAGGAAAAGAGCGCATAAACTCTCGATCGAAGTCATCGAGTAAGAAATTCATCAAGACGTTGGTTATAAGACCCGCGGGCGGTATACCAACCCCCACTGACGAGGACCAGTCTTCTCCATTTTCGTCGAATATGCGTAATGCTAGAAAAGAAGAGACTAACTCCAAAATGGATTTATCCTGCACCGAAAGCTCCATTTTTCTTAACAAATGAGAGTGAGAAATGGTACTTAATGAAGAATAAAGATCTAGATAAAAAAGCTGTTCCACTTTCCCTCGGCTAACCAATTGAGTATAAAAATCTCTGCGAGTGCGGTTAAAGCAATAAGATTGTTTTACGAAAAAAGAAAACGAAACAAAATGAACACCTAGCATACGTGCAAGTGCTATCAAGACGAGATTATCGTTCCTTTCGGGACGAACGGCCCAAGACTCCTGGGTCAATTCCGGAATTCCGAGAGCATTGAAACCCTCCATGCGGGAGTGGGTGCCTGGCCGGATTTCCAGGATGAGTGGTGATAAAATATATTTACCAGCAAGTACCCTCCGCTGAATATCTCGAACTATAGATAGATCCATCGACGCAAATAAACTTTTTTCAAATTCACTATACACAACTCCAATTTCTACCGCTAACTGAGTCAAAGAGCATTGGGAATTCATTACGATTTTTCCTCTTTTAATTTTATTTCATTTCCTTTGAACTATGCACTAAGTTACTTGCGGAATCTCAAATCGTTTCCGAGAAAACTTCGTTCGAATTGCATGTGTTAAGCATATAATCTTCCTTCTCATGGCCCGGCCATCCATCCCTTTCTTTTCTACCTTCTCTTATTCAATTGATAGAAAGAGGTCCTACAGGAATGATCTATTCTATTATACGATCGATGATAGCACCTATGATAGAAGCAGGGGCTAGGAGCTAATCATTATACGGATTTTTCGCGAGACTTTTCGAACAGATCTTCATTCCGAGATAATCACTACTCGACGAGTTAAGCGAGACAAGGCCAATTGAAAGAGCCCTAGGAGTCCCGGGAAGATAGAGGCAAGCCAATCCGCTATTCTGCCTTTGCGCAGACTGATCACTCGCGGCACACAAGCTATATGATCGATGATTCCAATGCGCCTCGATTTCACATACTTCTTCGCTTTCTCTTTCTACGAAAGCCCTACTTTCATAACATCTGACGCTATATATATATATATATATATGCTAACATCATTTCATTATAATACATCACTTGGCACTAGACTGAAAGTCAAAGAGAGAGTACTATAGGAAGCCTTACGTTCAGATGCCCTTAACCCTACCCGAAGGAAAAACGAAGAAGACTAAGCCAAAGAAAGTGGCGGAGAAGATGGGCGACCGCCTATCGATCTCAGCCTCCCCTCGGGGTTTTTTACGCTGTCAAGACAGCAGGGCGCGGGAGAGAGCGCGCAAGCGTGCAAGTCAGTGGATGTACGAAGACCGACCGGAACAACAGTTGAAAGCGAATTTGGGGGATATAGCGCGCGCTATGGCTTGCAACCTGCGAAAGGCGGATAAGATAGAATATCGGTTGTTCGGCTCTGCGATTATCCCATATAGAAAGAGTTTGGGAATACAGGGATGAGGTGCTGGGATCAAACCCTCTGTTTCCGAGCTTGGAGAAAGATAGCGAGTGAATTCGTTCGTATCTGAGCTTCAGCCCGAAGTCTCCTTAGCATGTACAAATATACCCGTAGCATAGACTTGCTCGACCACCTTCTGCCTCTTAGTCGTAGTCTTCCCAGCAGATTGATTCTGCCTTTTCTTCGCTTCGGTCTACTGTCTTTTAATAGCTTCCCCGCGCTTCTACGAAGAGTAATAAAGCCCTTCCGAGATGGTGAGCAGGGCCTATCTTACTTAGGAAGAAAGACCGAACTCGTAATAAGGAATTTCTTGCAACAAGCGTACTAGGTATAGGATTAATATTGATTAATAAGGCAAGCAAGCGTACTAGTAAATTAATATTGATTATCACGAGAGTCAGATCGTGGATCGAGAAAAGCCCTTAGGTGTAGGCGCTTTCCCCTCGAGGGGAGACTGATCTCTTAGTCAGCTAGTGCGCTTATCAAAGTCATAGAAGTCTATTCCGTTGAGCTCGTGAAGTGAAAGGACAGCAAGATAGATAAACGAATTGAATTCATAAAGATAGAGATAGAGTAAAGGGGGTGAAAGGATAAGTTGCGTTGGGAGAGAGGTAGTGGAATAGTCCCTTGAGCTTTGGGCATTGCCGGTGTAGCTGTCAGCTTATCGTGCTTCGTTCCCCCCCTCTGGTTGTCAGCTTTTCTCGCTTTTGAAAAAAACTCTTTCCGTTTATCCCGGGAAGGGCGTCAATCCACTTTGTTATCAAAAGTCGATGAAAACACAATTGGGTAGCTATCGGGCTTCAGGCATTTACGGGTAGCTCGTAGCAAGGCGGCAGAAGCAATCAACTCGAGAGTTGAGAGAGTTTCGTCAAACCACAGGTCAGTGAGTAGGAATGCGATCGTCCGGACAAAGGGTAGTTAAGGTCTCGTCTCAGGAACAACAGGAGCGGGAACAAGAACGGAGATGGGTGGTTAAGGTCGCGTCTCGTCGCCAAGAAAGAAGAGTGGAAGATCGATGCAGAACGTCAAGGGGCTGGGGCTGGAGAAGAGATAACAGTGGCAGAGACATAACTATACGTCCCTGTATCCGTCCGAGCGGCAGTCACTATCAGTAGCAGAGACAGAAGCCACTAGATAGGTCGTGTCTGTTACACGTTCGACGTTCGGTGGTAGAGCGAATTTCACACTTCGCCGGGGCCAAGGGAGCAGATGTAGGAGCTGCTTCGGCAGCGCGGTAGAGGAAAGCTGGACAAGGGGAGCATTGAGTGAGGGGTTGCGGGGCATGTAGCTAGGTGGACTCTCTTTGCTCCGTGGTTTTCTTTACCTTTTGAATAAATCGATTCTTTTTGTGATCCTTGCTTAGGAAGGGATTGCGAATAAGATGCTCGAAAGGGCGTTTTCACAGCAGGCGCATTTCACTTTGAAAGGGTATACTGCCTGTCAACTCTTTCTCCGTAAGAGAAACCTAGACAAAATACGGCAGATGAGGCATCAGCCGCAACAACAGATCCAGTTTATCCCGCACCTATTTCCGTGATCCCTGCTCATCCATCTCAGCCTTGCCCCTCGAGCCCAAATCTCGGGGCAGGTGCAAGTTACAGGGGCCGGTTCCCATAACAGCGATCTTTTACTTCTTTCTTGTTGCTATTGCGTAGAGTGACCACTGAACGCTTGAGGTCATTGCGGATAATGTTCAAGGCTGATTATGGAATTTTGAAGTGTTTATTCCACCCCGCTGGGCATTGGTCGAGGTCCGGGGAGGTGGAACGCACTCTTATCCATTCCATAACCCGCCTCTTCCTCTTTGGAAGGTCTTGGGCCTCCCACCGACCTTATTAAAGAACCTGATTCTCTACGAGCTATCTAAACCCTCCCGTTTAGCTTCATGAAAGGCTATTGCACCCATTGAAGATGAACTCTCAGAATAACAAGGCTTAGCAGCTTTATATGCTTATTTTACCTGAACCAGTCGAATTCTACTCAGATGCTTCTCACTCATGCCTCTGATCGGAATCCTCACGAAGCGTACTCTTCTCGTCCTTCTCAGCTCGCCTATCAGATCATCCAACCTATCTATTACCACCCACCTGACTTGCCGAGCTCACTGGCTAGCTTGCACTTGCCATTGCCTGACTTGCCCTTCCGCTGGCTAATGCTTGCTAATACGTCTTGCTTATTAGATCTTTCCATCCACCGCCCTCGCTTAGCTCCTTTAGATCCTCTGACTAAGAACCTTTATAGCTATTTTGAATGCTATTCTAGCAGTCGAATTCCAGTCATATGCTATTGATGCTTTATCAGTCTTATGAAACAATAAGAAAGTCAATCAACAAAGAAAAGAAACCCTCTCATTGCATTGGTTCAAGTTCCACTCTGTAATTCAAACTCTTCATTCTGCTTCCGCTTCTTCTGTACTTGCCTATGCTTTCATTGAACCTTGCTCTGTACGAGCTTAGCTTCAATAACCTGAGTATGATGCTCCGGACTCTACTGATGCCTGCCCGCACCACGGCTGATTGGTGTGATGGACCCGCTCCTTCTACTTAAACTGCTATTGATTGATCCTAGCCTACTTAGTATCTGATTCTAACTCCTTTTTCTTTTCCCACCCCGACCTCCAGTCCCCTCGCTTCGTACACTACTTCCCTCCCATAGGTCCAAGGGTACTTTAGGGTTGGTTTGGCCATAGCCTCAATCCCAGGGCGGTCCTGAGCACACGAACCAAAGCTTCAGTGAGACTAACAAGCTCTCTACACTCCATCCAAAACCACGACGTGATCTTTATCTATCTCGACCCCTGGCGCACCCCCTATCTGGGGAAGAAACCTCGCTTCTGCCATTTCACCATGAAGAGGGGAAGTATCTTCCACTGATCCTTCAGCCGAACGAAAAGGAATGGCTGATAAGAGATAGCCGGAACGAAAGAGAACGACCCAACTCCAGCCTCCGATCCTCCCATCCGGACCGAGCCGGGTCTGCTTTTTAGGTCTTTCGCTGAACCACCAATGTCTCCTAACGCTAACGCAGTGTCGAGGACGCAACGGTTGGCCGTCTGATGAGCCTCACTCTCTTTTCTTTGAGAAATGATGTGCGCTACACCGCTAGCCTTCTTCCATACAGCCATCGGAATATCAACTTACCAGGGCAGATGCCCCTTTCTTCTTCTAAGCTTAATAAGATTCTTGATTTGGAACGGGCTCGAGAGCTTCAATCAGACTTAGGGAGCGAGGAAAGCAGCAGAAAGAGTGAACTTGCCCAGCGAGGGCCTTCCGAGACCAATGCTATCAATAAGAAGTAGAGACTGTTTCCACTCCCCGAGCCCGAGGAAATTAAACCTTGGGTACGAGCGATAGACATTCAATTCACGCGCATCCAACCCCGTCAAATTGGCATGAACCCTTTTTCAGCTCTACGAGGCTCGAAAAAAACGACTTTTCCCCCGGGAATTTTGGCATAAACCTGATTTACCTTCTACGACGGCCAGTTCAATCGGACAAATTGAAGAAACCGCGTGTTTTGGGCTTACATGCTTCTTTCCTTCCTAGCCGTCCATTCCAATCAACCAAGTTTTATCCAACCCGGGAAAATTGGCTTACTTTTAGGCATAGCCCATGGTAGAACTTGAATCCGAATCTCTGGAACCGAAGCCAAGGGAAAGAGAACCACAGAAACAATTTGAACAAGAGCTGAAACACGTGAAAGCTAGTCGAATCTCCTTAGCTACTCTTATAGCCTTGTCCCTCCCCATGGTAGGCTGCTAATGACCAAGAGTTTATTGAATTACCTGGGGGTCAACTCCCTTTCGAGAATCCAGTTCAAGCAGAATCCCAATCAGACTTTCGGATGTTGGGATCTTAGCAGAAGGAGGAGATTTCCTGGTTCTATTAATAAGTAGATTGCCGGGCCGGGTGTGAATTCTTCTATACGATACCGATAGCACCAAAGCAAGGAAAGAAGGCATTCGACTTCAAGTAGAAGAAAGAAGGCCGGTGCCTCAATCCGAATCGGCTAAGGCATCCAGCAAGTAGTAAGCAGCTCGGCTAGCAACCCTATGAAAGTCAGGTGAAGCTTACGCTAGCTAGTTTCCATTCCTTCTTACTTATTTATGGCTCAACCAAAGCAAATCTCTCATAGGGGACGAGGGAGGAATATTTCTCTTTTAGTGATATCTTTGATTAAGGATAAGGACACTTTGCTAGTTTCTAATTACATGAGAGCTAAGCTAGGTTCCGTGTTCGACAGTCAGCTTCCGTAGTAGCTTGTTCTGCTCCCATGTTTTCTGGTTTTGAAGCTGCCTGCCCGGGCATGACTTAAGAAGGGCTAGCTGAAAGCCAAACAAGCTAATAAGGTCCACTCGACAACTCCTACGCGGCTAGTGGTAACAGCCTACGATAAACGATTGGAAGATTCGGGCTTGCCTTTTCTTTTAGGAAAGAGACTGGGTACTACTTTGAAACTGTAACTTTCTGATGAGGCTTGCTTGGCCGTAGTTCCGTCCGCATCCCCTGTTAGCGTGTTTAATGCTTTCGACATCGATCTTGGGTCAGTATGGGTGTGCTCCCCTTTACTCAATTCAATCTGGTCGAGAATGGCTAGCCGAGCTGTGAACTCCTAGCTTCTGCCTTCAAAGCCGGGTTAGTGATCCCACTCCCTCTTTCTCTGATAGAGATGCTGGCCTGCCGATTGGTGAACCAAGTGCTTATGCTCCTCCGTTTCGTTTGCTTCTTTCGGTCCGCTCTCTTGCTTCGGTCAGGAAGAGTGGGCTGACAACCACTGACTGTCCTGTCTCGCTCTTTCCCATATACGGATTACAGAAGGCAGTTCAAACTAGGGATGCGTACGGAAAGGAATTCACTGAAGCAGTGGGCGGGGCAGATGCTGCTCTTCCAGCTGGCTACTAGGTTGTTTGGGCTAGGGCAATCATCCGTAGCGTGTCGTGTCTAATCGGCAAGGGACATGGCCCTTGCCTTTGATCTTTCATTGCTGGCTGGCCTGCTTGAATCGGTAACTGGGGATCGAATAGGTCTCTCTCACTTGACCAGCTAGCCACGAACTAGGGAAATCAGGAAGCAAAGCAGCACCTGAAAAGGCAGCCATCCCAGAGCCAGAGACGGTTGACCGAGCGTAGGCTGGAAGTACAGAACGGATTTCTATCAAAAATACCGGGCTTGAATGCAGGAACTTATTAAGGGGAATATGAATTGAATGAACTCTTCCTACTTTAAGCTAGAAACGCGATTCGATCTCTTTCACGCTTAGTTTGCTTTCTTAATCTAGATTTGGTTGGTGTGCATTGATTGTCAGTTAGCTGAGCTGGGTAATCCTGAAAGACAGGAAGATGCGGATAAAACAATAGACTGATAGAAAGGCCAGACGGATCTACCCGCTGACGAGTCGACTCCCACCAGCCTGTCTCTTCTACCCGTTACTATTTGATTTGATAGGCCCGCCTTCTGAACTGGCTATAGTTTCTACCTGACCTTATGCAACTCTCTCTGAATAGAGTTTCCGGAGTCAAGAGTAACCTCTTCTTTGCTTTGAGCAAAGCCTATCTCCAAATGCCTCCTACTTCTTCGGATTAGAGGGAGCGCGCTTAAAGTGTAAACTCAAGCTGCGAGAGATCGCTGCAGTCTTCGAATCAGCAAATTCATCTATACGCGGACGGAAAAGGGATCGACGCTCTTCCCCTTAATCAGCAACCCTACTATATATAAGTATAAGCACTAATTAATATAATAAAGGGGGCAAGAACAACCTGACGCCTTGCTCTTTGAGACCTAAACTTTAAGCCTCCACTTGCTGCCTACGCTAGCTAGTTTCCTACCTCCCTATCGGTCTACCGGTCTCGCCAGCCTTCCTCTTGACTAAGCCCCGCTTGCTCCGTAGTGCGCGGATTAAGGCATTTCCTACGTGGGAATAAGCACTTTGTCGCTTTGGTTTCTTGAATTGTTTCTAGTTTGCCTTAATTTAATATAGTTGAAGTCGAATATCAATCGTGTTTTCATCCATTTTCCGGGGTTTCTCTAGTTTTTGAATTCCCCTTAGGATTGGATTGAAGGGTGGGCGGAAGGATCAGTCCCAGCAAGACCCAAGATTTCCGCCAATAGCATGATGGTTGCTAAGGTGATGTTGAACAGTGGTTATAAACTCGATTCTGGGTTGGCCCTAGCTGGACGGCTTGGCTTGCTGTTGGCCTGGATTGATTGATGCTGACCCTTGATTCTATGGGTTAGATCGTCTTCTTTCTTCTCTTCTATACGACGAAGGAAGGGTGCGATTGAGTCCGCTGAACTTGGGCGAGAGATGTGAGGGCTACCCCCTGTTGTGCCAGAGCTCAGGTGTCTACGAGAAGCTGAGGGAGGAACTATGGGCCGATAGCACCGACCGATAAGTCAGGTCGACCCGAGGCTACTGTGGCGAAAAGCATAAATTGCCGACCGATTGGCATAGAAAGTGAGGTGCGGATAGAAAGCAATTGGTCAACATCTCACAAGCATCGAAGGCTTTAATCCAATGCGGGTAGGACTCAAGGAATTGAACCCTGATAGGATAGATACAGCCTGTTACCTGCCGATCCAATTACCGATTGGTAACCAGGCCGAGTAAGAAGACACTTTGGGATGATTTGCATTTGCCACTGGCCGAGTTAGTCACGAATTTGAGATCCACCTATTTATTATATAGGGTAGGGTGACCCGCCTGGATAGCACTGTTGATCCCGACCTCAGATAATCTTGGTGACGACCTGGCGGCTGTTTCTCCCGAATCTGATTGATATCGAATCAACTATCGAAAATGAACTAAACTATAAGCATAGGCGGGCACCTGACCTGCCAAACGTATTATTCTCCCTGCCAAGTTTACTACCCGCTAACGGATCCGATAAGAGACTCCAATAGCTAGAGTACTCTTCGCTACCGGTACCGGAAAATAAGGAACAGAGGAAGGGGTTTCATTCATAACGAGTAAGTGCCCCGGCAGTCTCTCATTCAGACATTGGAAAAAACACTTTCTTCTAACTTCTAAGATGGTGACGGCGCAAGCAAATACATTCTCCGTGCCTTTAACCCTACGCAGAAGAGACTTATGGTCACTGCTAACCCTGGTAAGGATGTATCATGAGAAGGTAACTGTGCCAAGTATGGGCTGACGCTCTTCGCGGGAATAGGTTCGAGTCGAGGGCTGCGCTCGCTGCAAGGGAATGGGAGTCAATGAAGGAAATAATAAAATCTATTGATTTTCACTGGCGCATAACCAGAAGACGCATCATCATAAGTATAAGTAAGTTAATATCGATCGACTCCGCTCAGAAGGTTATCGATCAGAGGATTTAATCAATATCAGCCCGCCCAAGGTTTCTTTCGCCGATTGGCCGGTGTGTGGAGCGGGATGTAGTGCACTCCTGCTATTGATATCATTCGGCCACCCATCACTTTCGTCTCTATCTAAATATTCCTATGCAGTGATTGATAGAAACGATTCACAGACGGAGAAGCACCCACGCCGCAGCCATATCCCGACCAAAAAGACTGTGCACAACACTAGAAAGGGAGTTAACTAAGGCTACTATTTTCTGTTGGGTCGAGCAACCCTGTCTTGGTACTCGATCGAACTATCAATTCAATGCCGAACTATCTAGAATATCATTTTCTTCTTCTTTTAGATAACACATTGGTATTCACCAACCCGTCAGATTGATAACATCAGTATTCACCAACAACCCGTGAAAAGCTCTATTACGCCAAAACTGATGCTAAGTATCGACAGAGATCTTTTCTTTCCGAAAGGGCTGCCTGCGCCTGCCTGTGCTTTCTGTTGAATGAAGGTGCGGATGACAACTGTCTGGAGCAGTTAGTGCTGATGATTGAGAAAGCCGTTATCCCACTCCACTGGAACTAAGAAAGATTCTAG